TTTCGGAAATTTGTAAGAAACTCTTTCTTTTAAATTATAAGACAAGAAGAAGAATAATAAATGGATTATCATACATATATTTCATGTAGAAAAATGAAATGAATAAGTCCATTTATTTAGTTCTACATTCCTTGCACTTATTATATACTCAATTATTATATATACTCACTTATAGTATAATTATATACGAATTCGAATTACGAATTCTAATTAATTATTAATTATATACTTACTAATTATAATTATTATAAGATATCTTTATAACAATATAAATATAAGAATAACAAAATCGAGGTACCCATTCTATGATAAATTTCGACTTACCCTCTGTTTTGGTGCCTTTAGTAGGCCTAGTAGTTCCGGCAATGGCAATGGCTTCTTTATCTCTTCCTATTCAAAAAAACAAGATTTTTTAGATCCAATGGGACCATCCATTTTTTTTTTCAAGACTTAGACTTGAATCATAACACAGATATCTATTTAGTGGAATATGGTATAAGGGGTGGTTTCCTCCGAACATAAATGAAAGAGCTTTTATGCATGCGGAAACATGATATATGGGTAAATGAATTATAGCTATTTTCAAATAGATCAAGATCGGCGGATGTCTGAAATGGAAAGTCAATGTATCTAAATGTGTGTAGATATCTATAGGGGATCATATGAAGGGGATGTTATTATTTTAGATCTAACCAATTCGATGAATTACTCCTAAAGGTTCACATCAGAATAGTGCTAGTTGATGAGAGTTACTTCGGAAACACAAAGAGTAAAGTCAAATTTATTTGGGTTATTCTCTCAATTCCAATAAAATGCAACTGGATCTAGTATGAGTTGGCGATCAGAACATATATGGATAGAACTTATAACGGGGTCTCGAAAAACAAGTAATTTGTGCTGGGCCTTTATCCTTTTTTTAGGTTCATTAGGATTCTTATTGGTTGGAACTTCGAGTTATCTTGGTAGGAATTTGATATCTTTATTTCCGTCTCAGCAAATCATTTTTTTTCCACAAGGGATCGTGATGTCTTTCTATGGGATCGCAGGTCTCTTTATTAGCTCCTATTTGTGGTGCACAATTGCGTGGAATGTAGGTAGTGGTTATGATCGATTCGATAGAAAAGAAGGAATAGTGTGTATTTTTCGTTGGGGATTTCCTGGAAAAAATCGTCGCATCTTCCTTCGATTCCTTATGAAAAATATTCAGTCCATCAGAATAGAAGTTAAAGAGGGTATTTATGCCCGTCGTGTCCTTTATATGGAAATCAAAGGCCAGGGGGCTATTCCCTTGACTCGTACTGATGAGAATTTGACTCCACGAGAAATTGAACAAAAAGCTGCTGAGTTGGCCTATTTCTTGCGTGTACCAATTGAAGTATTTTGAAATGAACTGAAGAATAAATGCTTTCTCATCAGGAGGGAAAATCCTCTTTTTCTATAGCATAACTTAACTGAAGTTTCTTCAGAACGCTCATTCGAGCCAAAGTAGACGTATATGGAACAGCCATAAAACAAAACTGTTTTTGTCCGCAAAAATGGCCTTTTATGTGTATTATGGAAATCCACTCAACTCAATTCAGTAACAAAACAAGTAACAAATAGAAATAATGGATTCATCTCATATATCAAAACATTTCGGAATAAAGAAAAAAAATTTCTCTTTTTATTTTAGGTCCAATATTTTGAATTGATACATTAGATACAGATAGATCATATCTTGTAAATTATCTCTCTTTTCTTTTGTCAATCGACGTTTCTTTTTATCCTTTCTTTTGGGTTCCTTAATGACCAAACAATTGGATTTCTTATAACAATAACTATCCAATTTCTCTCTTGTTTTGCCACTCATTTTTGATCACAATATTCTTCAGAAATTGATCTCAATTATTCCGGGACTATGAGTAGCCAGCGACATTTTTTCGAAATATTGAATATTTTAATAGAAAGGGAGTTCTTTCGTCTCGAAATACGAATAATATTCATTACTTGAAATGGTTCTTTCGGGCATTCATCGAAAGGAGGCAATTGCTTCGAATTTGACCAATTGAGATATCTGGAAACAAAACAATATTTTTGATTATTTCTTCATTCGAATTCGAAGTGGACTCTTATTCTATTTCTGTATTCTTTCTAGATTCAAGGACTACCCACTGAATCACAAATAAAAAACAGCGAATAGATTCATAGGCTCGATACCTTGTAATAGAACTCATGCTTGATAGAAATATTAGATCGCATAGAGTTGACGAATGAGGTGGGTTCATTAACAATTCACAGATGAAAAAAATGGCAAAAAAGAAAGCATTCACTCCCCTTCTATATCTGGCATCTATAGTATTTTTGCCCTGGTGGATCTCTCTCTCATTTAATAAAAGTCTGGAATCTTGGATTACTAATTGGTGGAATACTAGGCAATCCGAAACCTTTTTGAATGATATTCAAGAAAAGAGTATTCTAGAAAAATTCATAGAATTGGAGGAACTCTTCGTGTTGGACGAAA